AATATACATACTATGACTGACTAGTCCTACGGTACAAGGAATTCTCTGAATATGGTAGAAAAAAGACTAGAAAGAGGCAAAGGTCTTTTCATAATTTTTTTTATTATAAAGAATAGAATTAGATAATTTATCAAAAAAAATTTATTTTTTTTTTTTTACGAACTTAATGTGTTGATAAATTCGCGTACCTAGAAATTCATTTCGGATAATTGAACCTTCTCAAATTGTTTCTTTTTAAGAACCAGAAAGATTTGTGCTAAAATAATAGATGCCAAGAAGAACAAGAGACCTTGGACACGTAACGGATCTTGAAGCACTATTTCTGCATCCCCCTGACCAAATCCACCCACATTAGGATTACTCATTAACGGTTGATCAAGTTTGATAGATTCACCCTCTGAAACAAGAAGTTCTGGGCCTGGAGGTATAATATCAATCACTTCACGTCCATTTGATGCGTCTACTATCGTTATTTCGTATCCCCCCTTTTCTTTTCGTATAATTTTGTTTACTATACCTGCTGCTGTAGCATTATAAACATTATTATTACTCTTGCTCCCGTCGGGATAAATCTGACCTCTTCCCCTGTTTCCGCCTACGTATATAGGATATTTTAAGAAGTGAACATCTCTCTTAGTAGCTGGATCTGGGGAAAGAATAGGAAAGGTGATTTCACTATATTTCTGACCAGGAACAGGGCCTACTACAAGAATATTTTTTTTTGTGGGACGATAGCTTTGAAAAGACAGATTACCTATCTTTTCTTTAATCTCGGGCGAAATACGATCGGGGGGGGCCAATTCAAAACCCTCCGGTAAAATAAGAACAGCCCCCACATTTAATGCCCCCTTTTTACCATTAGCAAGAACTTGTTTCACTTGCATATCATAAGGAATTCGAACAACTGCTTCAAATACAGTATCCGGAAGTACCGCTTGTGGAACCTCAATATCCACGGGCTTATTAGCTAAATGGCAATTGGCACATACAATACGACCGGTTGCTTCTCGCGGATTTTCATAACCCTGTTGGGCAAAAATAGGATATGCATTTGAAATGGGTGCTCGAATTATTATGTATATCATGAGCAATACGGAAATGGATCGAGTAATCTCTTCCTTTATCCAAGAAAAAGCATTTCTAGTTTGCATGGTCCAATCATTGATCCTGAAAATTTCTACAATAAAATTAGGTAGGTCACTGCCAAAGTTCCCTATCCATTATTTTGCTATTTACTTAAAAAATTTTCCTAGAATATAGGAAGAAAAGAATAAATAAGTTTTTGAATGTTTAGCTTTTATATACAAAATAACAAACTTTATAATTGGATCAGTGGATCGTTTTTTCAGTCATTCATTGAATGATAAATCACTACAAGTGACGGAGATAGACGATTTAAATAACGGAAAATCCAATATTTTAAAATTGTATCTAAAATGACTGGAAAAGTGGAAACAAGACCAGATATAATTTGATCATTCTGAGTAAATCCAAAATCTTTATAGACAGAACCAATCATTAATTCCCAACCATGAGTCGAATGAAATCCTATACATAAATCAGTTAATAAAAGAATAGAAAAAGCTTTTATTGTGTCACTTAAGTTATATAGGAATTCTTGAATCCAAGAGTTAAGAATAATAAGTTCTTGATTACCTAGAATAGAATAACCACTTAGAATAAGGAAACAGATTATATTTGTCGAGAAGTGCAAAATTGTATGGATACGATCTTCGTTGTGCATCTTGATTAATTGGATGGTTTCTTTGTGGATTCCGGTACGAGGATTTTGTAGACGTATTTCCGGGTATTCCTTTAGCATTTCATCCAAGAGGAACAGTTCCTTGAATTCTATGAATTTTTTTAGAATACTCTTTTCTTGAATGATATTTAAGAAAATTTCGGATTGCTTAGTATTCCACCAATTAGTAACCCAAGATTCCAGACTTTTCTTAAATGTAAAAGAGATGCACCAAGGCAAAAAGACTATAGATGTCAGATATAGAAGGGGAATGCATGTTTTCTTTTTCGCCATTTTTCGTCTTTAATGAACTCAGCTTCACCTCATTCGTCAACTCTATATGATAATAATCTTTCTATCAAGCATAGGTTCTATTACAAGTAATAGAGCCTATATATAAAATATAAATCTATAATCTATTCCCGCTTCTTTTATTCTAAATTCAAGGCAATTCGGGAGTTCGTACTTGCCTTGAATTTAGAATAAAAGAATACAGAAATCGAATAAGCAAACGAAATAATCCACTGCCAATTTGAATGAAGAAAAAAATATTGTTTCAAAAGCTATCCATTTTAAAAATCGAACTATTTCAAAAAAAAAAATTCTTTTCCCTAAGAAAACATTCATTTTTGAGTTCATCTTTCATAACCTATTTTTATTGGTAGATCCAAGAAACGGGCCAATTCTCCAGTTGTTTGTGCAACTTTGCTTGGGGGCCAAGGATTACCAACAGGAGTCAAAGGAATAATCCCATGGTGTCCGGTTTGCATATAAAGGACACCGGCACGAAGAAAGGTACCATCTTTTGTCGTTTCTTCTATACTTTGGATTCTCAGGCATTGAATATCAAACAAAGGGACTAAGTGAGAAAGACGACGATTGCTTCCAGGAAAATTTTGACGAAAAATAAACGCTTTTCCCCCTTTTTTATCGAAAAGATTATAACCAGTACCTACTTCGAACCAAATAATAATCCACAAATACAAACTTAGAAATAGACATGAGATTCCATATAAACCGAGCAATATCCCTCCTCCTAGGTTATAATTATCATAATTAAAATGCAAATCAGCCCAAATGAAGAATAATAAATTCGTATGAAAATAACCGGAAAGAGAAATCAATAAAGCTGCTACAGAAAGCACAAGAGTAATAATGGCCCAAAAATAATTGATATACTCTATCCTCCCAGGGATATAATCTATTCTAACATTTTTGGATTCCCATACATTTGACCATAACCACATTTTATTTTACATCCTCCTTAAATTTATAGATTTTACAATATTAGAATTCGAGACGAGTTTTACAATATTAGAATTAGAGACGAGTTTTACAATATTAGAATTAGAGACGAGAACCATATCGTACCTCCTTAATCTAAAAATATATATTAACTTTGTTCCTACTGCCCATATATCTAAAAATATCTAAAAAATCTTGTTTTTTTCAATATGAAGAAATAAAGAAGCCATTGTAATTGCCGGAAATACTATGCCCACTAAAGGCACAAAAATGGAAGGGAAGTTTATCATAAAATGGATACCTCGATTTAATATTTGTACCTGTCATTTTTTTTATTGTTATATTAATGATATTATATTAATGAATATATATATTATTATCTATACATATACTCAATATATCTATCTATTGACAACTATCTATTGACTACATATAATAATGAGTATAGAATTCAATCAATACAATAATAAAAATAATAGAGTCAAAAGTACAAACAGAATCCAATAATAATAATAAATAGGAGGAATGCAGAAGTAAATAAATGGATTGATTTCTCCCTTTCTTTCTACAAGAAATATGTGTATGATAATACACCTTTTTTATTATTCTTAGTATTCTTCTATTATTTATTATTTTATTACTTTCTTTTGTGCGTTCTAATTTTATTTTTGTCTTATAATTTATTTTATTTGCAGTTCAAAAATGAAAAAAAAAAAAAAGAGTTTTTTCTTTAAAATTCTTGAAAAATTCGTTAGAATATGAGCCAATACCAATAACAGGGATTTTTAGTAAAAAAGGGACATAATGTCTCTTGTCTAATTTCTCGGAAGAAAGAATTATCTTTTATTATATAGGTTTTTGAATTCCTAATCAGTAATATCAGTAAAAAAAATTATCTGCATGATTTTTTATGCAGTTAAACCTTATGTTTCCAAAAAAATGAATTCTTTTCTTTGGATTTTGACTCTGATTATTATATTTGATTCCTAGAAACTAAATAACTACTCACTCGCCACAACAAAAAAAATTCTTTTTTTAAAGAATTTTAGGCTCTGCTTGATTTTTCATTTTGAGTCAAAGGAAAGAAAGCATGGAGCTGGAATAATTCAGCTAGAATCCCCTTTAAAGGATTACGTGGTACAATTGAATCAAATAAGCCCTTATGAAATAAATATTCAGCCGCTTGTGAACCTTCAGGTACTGCCTTATTCAACGTTTGTTCAATTACTCTTTTACCTGCAAATGCAATGTAAGCATTTGGTTCGGCAATAATGATATCCCCCAACATGCCAAAACTAGCTGTCACCCCACCAGTAGTAGGAGATGTAAGAATTGATACATAGAATAACTTTTGATTGATTTGATAATCATATAAAGCAGAAGAAATTTTAGCCATTTGCATTAAGCTCAAACTTCCTTCTTGCATACGCGCTCCTCCAGACGCACATACTAGAATAAGAGGTAAAAGTTGATTGGCAGCATATTCGACCAACCGGGTGATTTTCTCACCTACTACTGATCCCATACTACCTCCCATAAACTGAAAATCCATAATCCCAATTGCTACAGGAATACCGTTTAATTCACCTGTGCCTGTTTGAACAGCCTCAGTTAATCCTGTCTTTTTTTGATAAGAATCAATACGATCTTTATAAGGTTCCTCTTCCGAATGAAATTCAATGGGATCTAGAGAGACCATATCTTCATCCATAGGATTCCAAGTACCTGGATCAATCGAAAGTTCGATTCTATCTAAACTGCTCATTTTCAAATGATATCCACAGTGTTCACAAATATTCATTTTTGATTTCAACATTTTCTTATAATTTAATCCATAACAATTTTCGCATTCAATCCACAAATATTTGTATTTTTGAGTCTCATCGAGATCATTAGAATTTTGTCTTTTAGTGAAATCACTATAACTATAATTTGGATCATTCGTGCTAGTTATTATACTAGCCCTCTCGTTTTCACCACTATTTCTGGCCTTACCGCAAATATAATTATAAAA